GGGTTTCCTTAGAAAAGGATTCTATCAAAAAAGATTCTATCAAAAAGGATTCTATAAAAACAATGATAACTAGATACGAATAGAAGAAGAAAAGAAGGAAATAAAAAAACATAGTATAGAAAAGATATCCAAAATGATATAGAAATCATTATCCTACCCTTATTTTTTATTTCCTTAATTTAATTGAATTTCATTTGATTAGGGCAAAACCTCTGCCTTTTTTAAAATATCCTGAACAGTTCCTGTAGGTTGAGCACCTTTTTCAAGGAAATAGAGAATAGCGGGAACGTTTAAATAAGTTTGATTCTTGATCGGATCATAAAAACCCACTTTCTGAAGATCTCTTCCTTCTCTTCGGGATCGAACATCAATTGCAACGATTCGATAGACGGCTCATCGGGATAGATGTAGATGAAAAAGAACCCCCCCCCCTAGAACCGTATAGGAAGTTTTCTCCTCGTACGGCTCGAGAAAAAATGATGTTTTGTCTATGGATAAAATAAAATTAGAATTAGAATAAATAGAAAATCTGTAAAATGAATTAGTCTATAATATAATTTCAAATTTCAATTTAACTCATAGTCATTTTTATTTAGCTGCGTTGCTGAAAAAAATCATTTGTACTCATAACTCAAGTTCAATAATATAATAATAATAATTCTCAAATATATTAAAGATTTTTCTTTAAGATATTTTTTTATTGAGTGGTCTTTAACCCACCGTTTTTGTCTCGTTTAAAATTGATTTGGATTCTTTATTCGGATCCGTGAGACAATTGAAGTGGTGTTTCCTTGTTCTGGGATCCTTTATTTTTGTTTTAAATCATTGGGTTTAGACATTACTTCGGTGCTTCTTAATCCTTTCAAAATGGTAGCAACATACCCCTTTTGGGATTTCTTTCTATCAAAGAATCATACCGAGGTTGATTCATGCGCGATACACTGTCGATCGAAAAAGTTTTAGCCGTTCCAACAATTTTGAAAATTTATTGGAATGGAATCCTTTCGATTTCTATATCGAAGATATACTTACGAAGTTGTTCCAATTTATTAATTGGCATTAACCCTAGATCGTTGCCCCTGAGAAATTAATAAATACTTTCTACTCGAGCTCCATCATGAACTATTTACATTAGAACCCAATAAAAAAAGAAGGGTTCTAGTAGAATAGAACAAACGACGTCGAGCCAAGAGCACCTTCATTCCTATATAAAATGGTGGATGTAACAATAAGAATCCACACCGGATCATGTCCTTCAAGTCGCACGTTGCTTTCTACCACATCGTTTTAAACGAAGTTTTACCATAACATTCCTCTAATTTGGAACCAGTATGGAATTGATTCAATTATGGAATCATGAATAGTCATTGGTTCAGTCGGTACAGAGACATAGTTATTTATATTTAATAGAGAATATCTACACAGATAATAAAGATTTTTCTGAAGAAATTTTAGCAAAATGCCGTCTTTTTTTGTCTGAATAGAACATCTCTATCTCAAAAAAATATCTAACAGAAATATTAAGAAATCCAAATATAGAAATAACATAACTAACAGAAATCGCACAAATAAAATAAATAAATTCTATTTGACTCTGCCTCTTCAAGTGACTCAATAAGATAGACTGACTATTTTCAACTTCCCAACCTAGAAGGAATCATTACAAATCTTGATAGTTGAAAAAGTTTTCTACTTCTACATCATTCTTTGAGTCAAGTTTTACTCCTTTTTATTATCATAAAAAAGCAAGATCTCTGTTTCTTTTCAAATGGAATTGTCAATGATGCAAAGCAAATAAGCTAAATAGATCGAACAATAAAAAGAAATATCATTGTTAAATATTTAAATTTTCATATTTTAGGGATGCAATTTAGTTTTCACAAAAATGGAAACACTATTGTCACTGAAATAGGATAACCATACATACCTATAGGCTAAGCACTTCCTCGTTTTATATGTATTTTCATATTTTTTTAACCTGAGGTTAAGTAATCTTTCTCCAACTGTGATCTATGCCCCATTTTCTATGGGTCACAAAAGGGTTCAGTTACTTTTGCATGTCATTTGAACTCGATTTAGTTTGGTTTGTGAAAAAGTCAGATATGATTCCGCAAAGAATAAAAAAAGTCTATCCAAACCTTGAAACAGAACCTTGTTGAACAAAAAAGAAGTATTAGAATACAATGGATATGCTCTGGGACGGAAGGATTCGAACCTCCGAATAGCGGGACCAAAACCCGTTGCCTTACCGCTTGGCTACGCCCCATTTCTATTTTTATTGGATACTTATACTATTAAAGAATAATATTGGTATTAAGTGTTCGTCAATTCCAGTCCAACTATAGAAAATCTTTATTCTTTATAGAATCTATTATAGATTCGTGCTAGGATTTTGGCATGTGTATCTCTAGAATTAATTCAATGGAATTTATTGATCATTACATATAATTCAATTAAGATATTGTATGAAAGTATGATTTCTTCTATTCTCCTTTGAGAATCGGAGGATTTTTGATTGAGCGGAAAAAGAAGGATTTTTTGTCTACCTTACTTTACTTCATTTTTCCTTATATCAATAACTCAATCAAAATGCAATTATCTCGACGAAAAAAATGTCTGTTATGCTTAATATCTTTAGTTTGATCTGTCTTAATTCTGCCCTTTATCCGAGTAGTCTTTTCTTGGCCAAATTGCCCGAAGCCTATGCTTTTTTGAATCCAATCGTAGATGTTATGCCAGTCATACCCCTGTTCTTTTTTCTTTTAGCCTTTGTTTGGCAAGCTGCTGTAAGTTTTCGATAAGATCTTTAATACTATCCTAGAAAATTCATATTTATTCGAGAAAAATTATAACAATTGATAAGATCAAATAAGTCTGACAGTATGAACCTTCGATTCAAACATTGAAATTCTCGGATAGCCACGAGACGCCCTATTTCCTGATTTTAATCCTTTTTACGGCGAAATACCTTATTAGCTTCGGGTCCCTTACAATATCTAATTTGGGTATGAAAGTGATTTGTGGTAATCAAAGACTCTTATTACAAATTTCAACTTCATTTGAATTTCTGAACATTCTTTTCTATTTCTAGAATTCTTTTCTTGGTGTCAAAATAGGATATGTGATATAAAAATGGAGGATCTATTGTCTTTTCTCGTTTTTCTTTTTCAAAAAATGATCTTGGAGGTTGTGTAATGCTTACTCTCAAACTTTTCGTTTATACAGTAGTAATATTCTTTGTTTCTCTCTTCATCTTTGGATTCCTATCCAATGATCCAGGACGTAATCCTGGACGTGAAGAATAATTTTTTTGTTTTTATTGCTTGATTTTATAATTTTCTTAAGATTTTTTTTTAGCTATTCCACACATTTAACAAGGAAAAAATAAAAAGGGGTTTGCAAAATTTGAAAGAAAAAATGGAAACTCATCAACGGAAACGGAAAGAGAGGGATTCGAACCCTCGGTACGAATAACTCGTACAACGGATTAGCAATCCGCCGCTTTCGTCCACTCAGCCATCTCTCCCAATTGAAAAAGATAATTACTATGTTACATTACACATCAAGTAAGGATTAAAGAAAGTATTTCTTTCACATTCTTTATCGTTATTATATAATTAGCAATTCAATTTAGATGCTCGAAAGATCCAAATAGAAAGATAAATAAAGAACACCTTCTTTCTTTTATTTTGTTCGAAGTGCCTTTTGGGCCTGGCCCGGTCAATACCCAGCCAGGCCTTTTTTTGTTCCAACGAATTCCCTTTATTTATAGGCAACATACTATAATAGCCAATTTGGTATCTGTATAAGAATATCCGTTCTGGGGTTTACATATACCTATAATTTTTGTTATAATGGAAATTGAGAAGGATTTTTGATTAAAAAAATCAATTAAGTATGTATAAATTTTTGCTTATTCTTATGTCATTAGGCAAACCAAAATTGATATTCAAATCCAAGAATAATTCACGAATTGTCAGTCAATAAATAGTTAATGGTTCCCATAAATTTAGGCTTTTTGAGTGAAAATATACATTTGATTTTTCAATATCAAAGTGAGTGGAAGTTTGTGTGTTTTGAGATACTATACAATCAATCGAAGGGGCAGATCAAATACAATCAAAAGGGGAAAAACGGTTTCTTTTCTAATTTTTCTAAATTTAGAAAAAAGGATTAAAAAGGGATGCAAGTACAATAAACTCAAGTTTACTAATCCAACTCAAAAAGGGAAATTTTTATCCTATTGTGTATCGTTTTGGCGGCATGGCCGAGTGGTAAGGCGGGGGACTGCAAATCCTTTTTCCCCAGTTCAAATCCGGGTGCCGCCTCATCAACAAACGAATCGAAATCTCTTATTCTGTTCCGCTATTTTTTTATGTTCTGGGGATTTTGTAAAAGATTGGAAATCTTTGAATCTAAAATTCAAAGAAAGATTATAATGGTCGAAGCAAGACTTCCAGATTCTCTTCTACTGCTAATGTAATGTCTATTGATTGGGTCTTGAATTACATTGGATAACCGGCCGAGAATTCCACTACTAGTTGGGAAAGTACTTTCTATACTGTAATCTACATATATAGACTCGCGAGAATCTCTGAGTGTTCAGGCATTCAATCACTATTAGATTGAGATTGGATAGAGAATTTACCTTTTATAGAAAATAAAAAAAAAGCCCAAAACAATTTTTACCCCTCGTCAAGAGTATAATATACTATATCCCAACTCCTTCAGAGAGACAATCGGGAAAGGGTACGGATTATAAATAATATAGGAATTTTTAAAATCCATTTATTTGATTGATTCATCAATAGTGTTCGCCCAGAATCCCTTTTTGACTCTGGACCATTCATTCTACTATTATTAGTGAGCAATAATGGAATAATTCTATCATAGAGATAAGGGACATAATTCACATGGATATAGTAAGTCTCGCTTGGGCTGCTTTAATGGTAGTCTTTACTTTTTCCCTTTCACTCGTAGTATGGGGAAGAAGTGGACTTTAGAAGCACTCCTAATTTAGTTGAGAAATGAAAAGGTATCAATTGTTTTATAGATCGTTCTGCAACGCATTCTTTATTTAAATTGAAATAATTTTCAAATAAAAATATCTTCATTTCGAAATTCCATTAGATTCTAGTGGAGAAATGTATTCTATAACAGTAAAACAATTATTTCAGATTCATTGGAAGTTTTCAGATTCATTGGAATATAAATATATATAAATGTATGAAAGAAAAGATTGGGTCCTACGTCAATTGATTAATAACTACATATATTGAATTGAAGATAGAAGCTAATATAGCATACCCTTTTTATTAGAAAGTCAAGTACAACTTTATACACTACTATAACACTAATAGAGAGTATGGTAAGTAAGAAATTTCTTTCTTACTTACCATACTCTCGGATCTCATAGAATATCGCCGATTATAGCCCCTTGATTTCAGCAAAAATAGAATACTTTTCTTTTGATTTCTTCAAAGAATTCAGAAGTCGAGTTTCATTTAAAGTAATTAATTAATTATTTTGACTTACTGTTTTTACGTAAATTATAAGTAGAAAAGCAGTAGGAACTAAAATGAACAGTGCAGTAGCAATAAATGCAAGAATATTTACTTCCATAATCTCATCGTTTTTTTTTATTTCACAATACAATAACTCGGGATTTAATCCCATAGAGATGATAAATCTTTCACCTGTCAATTCAATGAATGCATTACCTATCGACGATATTGAATCGGATCAATATCATGAATAACAATATCTGAGCTATTAAATTAATTAGTCGTGGAGAATTAATAGTATATAACATATGAAGATCTTTTATCCATACCGAATCCAAGATAGGATTCCCGGACCAATCAAAAATTCCTTTATTTATCCTTCTTTTCTGTTCTTTCTTTTCTATAACCTACCTTAGGTCTTCCTTGTAGAACCATCAAATGAAGTATAATCTAACCCGTCCGTTTCCATTAACTACAAAACCCCACCAACAAACAATACAAGCGAAGTGGAAAAAGACAGGAATTAGGTTTTAAATTTTAGTGATCCTCTTTTCTTTGGAAGACAAAACAAAGAAGTATGAGAAAGACGAGTCGCGGCAGAAAAGATGAAATATTCTGTCAACTTCACTATTTTAGTTATTTTCATTTTATTTTAGGGTGTGTTCTTTCTTCGAGAGAATCCTGAAAAAAAAAAGAGGGAAACCCCTTCGGAATTCAATTATTCTCTCTGTCCCTTCATTTCACAGAAAATGGAGAGGCGAATTGATGTACTTATTGGATCCGTCGGGACTGACGGGGCTCGAACCCGTAACATCCGCCTTGACAGGGCGGTGCTCTAGCCTATTGAACTACAATCCCAGGGAAATAAGAAGAGATCTAGCAGAAAATTTAGATTCTTTTTTTTATTCTCTTGTCTTGTATCAGGTATTTCTTAAGAACAAGAGGGTTATACCATCTGATAGTAGATTGGCGAATTGTTGGGCCGAGCTGGATTTGAACCAGCGTAGACATATTGCCAACGAATTTACAGTCCGTCCCCATTAACCACTCGGGCATCGACCCAACGCCTAATTCGTTTTAGACGTTCCATAATCAACTTCCTTTCGTCTCCCAAGTAGACTTGACAAATACATATCACTTGAAATCAAATATAACATTTGATATAAAATAGAAAGTCTCTTCTGAGTAGACTAATAGAAGGACTTGACAAATACGGATCACTTGATAGAAAATCCCACTCCTATAGTCTTTAGTCTTGGTATACCCCCAGAGGGACTTGAACCCTCGTTTTCTCCGTGAAAGAGAGAGGTCGTAACCACTGGACCATAGGGGCCTATGCCACCTTCATTCATAAATCAACTAGAAATAGGTAATAAGACAAATACCATAGGTAACTAAGGCCACCTTAACTTAATATAACTCAGGCCTAGAGCCGCCTTTAGGATTTAGGTGATGCATAGGATATAAATAAAAGGGAAAAACTCGTTAACTATTCTGAGGATTAATGGTAATCAAACTTTACCATTAAACTATACAATCTTGAAACTTGATTTCATTGGTCTTTCTCGTCTTTATCTTTCTGATTCCCAAAGGGTTATGCGTTGGATCCAAGATCCTTCACTCCGCAGTAGATTCAAGGTGGTTTACCAAACTATGATTTGTTCGGTCAAATTATATTGAGCCCTAAGTCATACTGTCAATTAACGACACGACAGGACAAGAGGGCAATAAAAGAAGAGAGAAGACGGAGATCTAGATTAGCTATACCCGCGTTAATAAATAAGTTAATAAATACAACATTCATACAGTTTTCTGGTATTCAATATTGAAGTAGATTAGAATATCTATGCCGTTATTATACATTATAATATAAGAAACTTAATAAGTTTTGATATTATAAATCCCAAAGCATTGTAAGCCTAAGTGGGAGAATTGGGTTTCTAGGACTGTTTTATCAATTCTGTTTCGGTTGCATCTCTTAAAAATGACAATTAAT